GTTTCATTATTTATTATAGGTTATAACACTATTGAAATTTTTTGATAATTTCAAAGATGCCATGCCGCCACTCGGACTCGAACCGAGATGCTCTCGCACTGCTTCCTAAGAGCAGCGTGTCTACCAATTTCACCATAGCGGCTTGTTTGAAGACATAATAATCCATTTTTATTAAATCGTCGAGATTAATTGAATACAATTTTTTTTGAAGCATTTCAATTTCGGTTTGCAAATAACAAAGCATTTGTTATTTGCAAACCGAAATGGTTCATATTCAGAATCAAAATTCTATATTACTTAATTCGTGTAATTGATCTTTTCTTGAAATAAAACCCTTGTAACTAGAAGATTTTTTCTTTTATCTCAAGATAGACCTCGATATTATTTTCTTTTCATTTGGTAATGATAAATAAATTTTTGTAGTTGATTTCAAAAATAACAAATAAACGTAGTAAAGGTCTTTTTTGATTGATTTGAATTGAAACAGACCAATATATAATATAGCAATTCCGAAAAATAATGTTTCCGGAAGTTAAAGTTTAACCATTTTCTATTTGACTCTTTTGACAAAATATACAATTTAGAATTTATATAGGAAGAAAAACTTTTCTTTTTTTTTTTGTATTGTGACAAAACAAATAGGTTGATGGGGACAAAAAATCCCCATCTTCTAAATGACAAAATAGACTAAAAAAGAAAGTTGATGAACTATTCTCTATATATAGATTAAAAATGATTTTTCAAACAAGAGTACTGGATCAGCATAAAAGTTTTTAGTCTCCATATCATAAAAAAGTTCTAATTTTTCATAATTCAAAACATTAATTAGTAAAAGTAAATCTACTTAAAATCGTTTATTTTCTATATTTTTTGATTCTAAATGAAAAATGAAATTAGTTAGAATTTTTTATACCATACCATTTTTTTTTTGAATCAAGTTGATTTCGATCATTCCAAGATTTAATTACTTATTTTTTGTACAAAAAAACTTTTTGAATTCCCAGTAGAAAGAGATTTTGCTAACGAAAAGGCTTTTAACGCTGCCCAATACCCTTTTTTTTTCCAAATATTTTTACGAATACGCTTTTTAGAAATCGAAGTACGTTTTTTTGGAACTGCCATTAAAAATTGAATTGATTACTCAGTGTTATAGTTGGATGTGAAAGACATCTATTGTTCAAACGAATTTTTGTTTTCTATTCATTATCTATGTATTTAGATTCTAGGCGATATCTTTTTTAGAATAGAAAAGCATAACATAACTAGAAATTAGAAATCGATTTTCTTCTATTAAAATAATCGAAAATATTCGATTAAGAGAAACAAAGGATGTAGTAGAATATTCATAAAATAAAATAAAAATTCTTACGAAATTGATTAAGATTAATAAAAATTAAATTTAAGATTAAAAATTTCGAGTTATATCTCTGTTTATCTTTTATGTGTTGCATTTAATTTACATGTACATAATAAATCCTATTGAAAATTTTAATAACCCAACCCTTACTTAATTAGATCTTAATTGAAAAGTTTGAATTATTATTTTTTGAAAATACATCAAAATTTGGATTTGTAAATTGAAATGCTCCCAATAAATGAATGAATTTTTTTAAAGGATCCATAATTTGAGACATTTTTTTATTCTATGTTACAAAAATTAGAAAGTAACGTAAAAAATCTTTTTTTTCGATAAAAAATGGATAACGAAAAAAATAGAATTTTATTCTATGTTTTTGTTTGAAATGGAAAACAATCGAAAAATTTTGCATAAAATGAGTTAATAATTCTCAATAAACTACAAAAAAAAAATACTTACATTCTTTATTTTTATCATTATTGACTTTATTAGTTTATTAGATAATAGATCTTTAGTTGATTTTATGATTCAGAGTCTTTTTTAGTCGAATTTTTATTCTTATTTTTATCCTTAATGGAAATCAAAATAGAATTGGTTTTATGTTTCTACTTCATAGGATTCAATATTTTCGAATATTAAGTATTTAAGTATTCACTTTTAATAAAAAATGGGTTATTTGACCAATTATAACTTCGTGATTTGAATATTAAAAAAATACTCAATATCAATATTACTATTTGCTATAGAATAGAAAATTTCAAATAAATTGAATTCTATTTAAGATATTATATATCTTGTTAAGATATTATATATCTTGATTTGTTATTGACTTATTTCAAATTTCAAAAGAGGTAAAAGTCTTTGAATCGTAAACAAAAAAATTAATTAAATATAAAAATTTTATCTTTTACTATGGAACATATATACCAATATACATGGATCATACTCTTCCTTCCACTCCAAGTTCCTTTGTTAATAGGAGCTGGACTTTTCTTTTTTCCGACAGCAACAAAGAATCTTCAGCGTATATGGTCTTTTTCTAGTATTTCGTTGTTAAGTATAGTTATGATTTTTTCGATGAAGCTCGCTATTCAGCAAATAAATAGTAATTTGATTTATCAATATGTATGGTCTTGGACTATTAATAATGATTTTTCTTTAGAATTTGGCTATTTGCTCGATCCACTTACTTCTATTATGTTAATGTTAATTACTACTGTTGCAATTATGGTTCTTGTTTATAGTGATAATTATATGTCTCATGATCAAGGATATTTGAGATTTTTTGCATATATGAGTTTTTTCAATACTTCCATGTTGGGCTTAGTTACTAGTTCGAATTTAATACAAATTTATATTTTTTGGGAATTAGTTGGAATGTGTTCGTATCTATTAATAGGTTTTTGGTTCACACGACCTATTGCTGCAAATGCTTGTCAAAAAGCGTTTGTGACTAATCGTGTAGGAGATTTTGGCTTATTATTAGGAATTTTAGGTCTTTATTGGATAACGGGTAGTTTCGAGTTTCGGGATTTGTTTGAAATAGCTAATAACTTAATTAGTAATAATGAAGTAAATTCTTTATTTTATATTTTATGTGCTTTCTTGTTATTTGCTGGTGCAGTTGCTAAATCTGCCCAATTTCCCCTTCATGTATGGTTACCTGATGCTATGGAGGGACCTACTCCTATTTCAGCTCTCATACATGCTGCTACCATGGTAGCAGCGGGTATTTTTCTAGTTGCTCGACTTCTTCCTCTTTTTATAGTTATACCTTATATAATGTATGTAATATCTTTTATTGGTATAATAACAGTACTATTAGGAGCAACCTTAGCTCTTGCTCAAAAAGACATTAAGAGAAGTTTAGCTTATTCTACAATGTCTCAATTGGGTTATATGATGTTAGCTCTAGGTATGGGTTCTTATCGAGTTGCTTTATTTCATTTGATTACTCATGCTTATTCAAAAGCATTATTGTTTTTAGGATCAGGATCCCTTATTCATTCAATGGAAACTATTGTTGGATATTCTCCGGATAAAAGTCAAAATATGGTTCTTATGGGGGGATTAAGAAAACATGTGCCAATTACAAAAACGGCTTTTTTAATAGGTACACTTTCTCTTTGTGGTATTCCACCTCTTGCTTGTTTTTGGTCCAAAGATGAAATTCTTAATGATAGTTGGGTGTATTCGCCCATTTTCGCAATAATAGCTTATTTCACAGCCGGATTAACCGCATTTTATATGTTTCGAATCTATTTACTTACGTTTGAAGGGCATTTGAACTTTTTTTTAAAAAATTACAGTGGAAAAAAAAGTAGTTCTTTTTATTCAATATCTTTATGGGGTAAAGAAGAATTGAAAAGGGTTAATCCAAAATTTCCTTTATTAAACTTATTAACAATTAATAATAAGAGAAAGTCTTCTTTTTTTTCAAAAAAACCATATAAAATGGATGGAAATTTAACAAAAATGATGCGATCTTTTATTACTATTACCAATTTTGACAATAAGAATTTTTCTTCATATCCTAACGAATCGGACAATACTATGTTATTTCCTCTGATTCTATTGATTCTGTTTACTTTCTTCATTGGATTTATAGGAATTCCATTCAATCAAGAAGGTATGAATTTGGATATATTAACTAAATGGTTAACTCCATCTATAAATCTTTTACATTTAAATTCGAATCAGTCTGGGGACTGGTATGAATTTTTTATAAACTCCACTTTTTCCATTAGTATAGCTTATTGTGGAATATTTATAGCCTTCGTTTGTTATAAACCTGTTTATTCATCGTTCAAAAATTTTGACTTAATTAATTCATTTGATAAAAACGGTCAAAAAAGAATTTTTTGGGACAAAATAATAACTATCATATATAATTGGTCCTTTAACCGTGGTTATATAGATGCTTTTTACGCAACATCCCTAATTAAGGGTATAAGAGGTTTGGCTGAATTAGTTTCATTTTTTGATAGACGAATAATTGATGGAATTCCGAATGGTTTTGGTGTTACAAGTTTCTTTGTAGGGGAAGGTATCAAGTATGTAGGAGGGGGTCGAATTTCTTCCTATCTTTTTTGGTATTTATTCTATGTATCCATTTTTTTAATAATGTATTATGTATATACAATATATTATTAAAGAAATGGATACAAAAATTAGGAATTATATAATATTTACCATTTATAAAAACTGCATTAGTAAATAGAACAAATTCAGTCTTATTTTTATATTCAGGATCCTTTCTTTTTGCATAATATGAGTAAATCATATTTACTATTTCATCATATGATCCTTCATCGTAAAGATTCGCTAAGTAATCATTATTTGAATATTCTAATTCATAAATAGAATTGTTGTGTTTATCATACCACCAAGCGTATAATTTATCTAATAAATCCTCTATTTCTTGGTCTGGATCGGCTAATTTTTCATAATACCAAGCGTATAAGTCATTCAAAAAATCGTATACTTTCACAAAATCGTATACTTTTTCCTTTTCGAATCGATCATTTTTTATATATCGGGTTGGACGATTCCAACGTTTATAGTCGAAAAGAAGAACAAGAGGGTGTTTTTCAAACCAGAAAAGGTTTTTATTTTCTTCTTTAATTATTTTTAATAGTTCATC